AGCATTCAAGGTTAAACATGACTCCTAGAGAGTTACCAAAATACGAAGTTATCTTCTCCTTTCGTTTTCTTCTTTCTTTTTCTTGGTTGGCAGGGTCAGGGCCTTTCTCGCTGGGCGAGCGCATCCGATTCTAAAGTCCTTTCCTAAACCACTTCCCGTTCAGTTGCTGAAAGATAGAGATAAGGTTTTCTAAATGAGATTGAGTTCCACGAATATGCAGGCTAGAAAGATGCTATTTGCTGCTATTCTATCTATTTGTGCATCAAGTTCGAAGAAGATCTCAATCTATAATGAAGAAATGATAGTAGCTCGTTGTTTTATAGGCTTTATCCTATTCAGTCGGAAGAGTTTAGGAAAGACTTTTAAAATGACTCTCGACGGGAGAATCCAGGCTATTCAGGAAGAATCGCAGCAATTCCCCAATCCTAACGAAGTAGTTCCTCCGGAATCCAATGAACAACAACGATTACTTAGGATCAGCTTGCGAATTTGTGGCACCGTAGTAGAATCATTACCAATGGCACGCTGTGCGCCTAAGTGCGAAAAGACAGTGCAAGCTTTCTTATGCCGAAACCTAAATGTTAAGTCAGCAACACTTCCAAATGCCACTTCTTCCCGTCGCATCCGTCTTCAGGACGATCTAGTCACAGGTTTTCATTTCTCAGTGAGTGAAAGATTTGTCCCCGGGTCTACGTTGAAAGTTTCTATAGTAGAACTCATTCGAGAGGGCTTGGGGGTCTTAAAAATGGTTCGGGTGGGGGGTTCTCTTAAGAATAAAGAAAACGAATAGAATCTAATTCATGTTCACAGAAGAGCGGATCCAATACCAAGACGACTTCTTTCTCAGGAAGTGCCGCAAGTACTTGATAAATTCTGGAATATCATGCCCCACGACAGATATACTGACCGACAAGATCAATAGTAGAAGAAGGAAGGGAATGCGCTGGTGCCTTGGGGCAGAAGCTTCGGTTTGCTTTAGTTTAAGGAAACAACTGGCATCTAATTGAATTGATGATTTCTCCCCATCTTGAATAGAAAAAGTAGAAGCTGCTTGATCGAGAGGTTCCGGAGCTGATAGCATTTTCCTTTCTCGGGTCGGGATCCCATTCTCTTTCTCTATGAGGTCTACCAGGCTGAACCTTTACACCGACCGATATGAGAAAGCATTCAAGGTCCTTCTGTACTGATTTCAATAAAGAAGAAAGGCTAGCTATATGCTTCACACATGCAAGTTGTAAAGTAAGGTTGTTTACTTCCTTCAACCTTGAAAAACCTATGGGCTTCAAAGTCAGTCAAATAGGGACAGCAGGAAGGCATGGCAGTCTTGGTTCTTGTGCTCGAATCAATGGCAGCGAATGCAGGCTTTGAAATCAATTCTCTCACTTGTTGCGTTCTAACTTCTTTCCGTAAAGTTTACTGGAAGACTACTAGCGTCCTGCTCTTCGGATTACTCTTTCAATCTGCAGGATCAGATGACGAGTCCATACAGAAGGCGAACATTGAGGGACGGTCTGTCAAGAGGCGATAAGAAGTAAGAAGTCAATAAATCTGACTCTAATGAGTTGGAAGGGCAGTTAAAACCATGTTTGGAATTGAATCAAATAGGCATCCCGAAATCATGCAAGAGGCCGGCTAAGGTAATGAAATTCAACACTGGACATGGTACGGAAGTGATCGCAGAGAAAGAGAGCAGGCTACGAGCAGGGAAACCTTGCGTTTGCTTTGTTTGCGCAGGCTACGTTTGAGCTTTTTAGATGGTAAATCAGGGAAATCACTTTCATTGGGACAGAACCCAGTAGTAAGGGCATTAGCGAAGGTATGATTCACATCTCTATAGTTACATTAGAATAGCGATCTTCGCCCGGCTAGATAGTGCTAGTTTGATTTCTTGCTTGTAGGGATTATATAGGCTATATTCCAGGTATGCTTGAAAGGCGAAGAGTCCTATTCTTCTTTGCCTTTTTTGTCCTATAGTGGGATTGAATAAAGAGAGTCAAAACTACAGTACAAGCAAGAACTATAGGGACGTCAGTGATTCTGTTAGCAGATGAATTCTCAAGAGTTCCCTTTTCAATGCCAGGTAAACTTCACCTCTTTTTTCTTACGTGGTATACTAAACTTTATTCAAGCTGTTTTTCTAGGGCGAGATGCCAATATCAAAACAAAGAAAAGAGCTCTATTCAACAATTGAATTTCCTTATCTTATTCAACTCATCTCCCTCTTTCTAGATCCGAAAAGCGGTCTAAAGCCAATATCGATGAAAGGGGCGTAGCGGGAAAAACATAAGCTTTGATAGGTTAGCTAGAAGAATCAAGAGAATAACGAAATTCGTAAGAATTCTTCCCAATTCCATGGTACTTCACAAGTAGTCATTCGTATTGGTGACTCTTAGCTTCTTCCTTTGCTGGAATTGCCATTTTTGCTGCTCTCGGCTTCTGAATTTGTACCTTTCAATAGCCAGTCTAGAAGCCCTAATGTTGTAAGGCACGTGACTGCATTCCTAAATACTCTCTCTGGTTCCTTCCCTCGAGGACAAAGACCCCCTCCCTGACAGTAGGGGTAGCGCCATAGACCGTCTCTTTGGTTTGGCTTAGAGTCGCTTCAACGGCTGAGCTGCTTAGGCTTGGTGTACCAGGAAAATGCATATTCTAAATAGTGAAAGTGGCATCTTTCTTTCAGACTGCTTTACTTAGGATGGAGTCCTTGCTTAGCCGAGCTGGAAGCTATACTCTAGGCGGGCTGAGAATCCTCTTCTTTTTCTTCCGAAGAGAGGAAAGTACTCAACTTCTGATTGCCTTTCTTTCGGGATTGATTGCATTGGTTGTTCGAGATCTACTTCACTGGCGGATAAATGCCTTGACTTTGGCATTTCCCATCGACCTAAGGTAGCTCTCCTTTCTTCTTTTTGTTCTACTGTTAACATAAGGATCACAAGCCCTAGTCCGCCGCTCATTGGGTGTCTTGTTGGCTATCTTTCGTAGCCCTTAATAGAAGGGGTGAGACTTCAAACTATTAAATAGTTAGCCACTCGGGACAGAGATTTGGCTTAGTGAAAATAGAACTAGAACCAAAGTCGTCTTCCTTCTTCGCCTATAAATCGGTACCCTTGAGTCGAATGAGCTGCTTCATAACCATTTTCTTTCAAGGAAGAACCGGGAATGCTTTAAGGCAGTCCTTTCTTTGACAGGGAGTCCCCTCTTTAGTTCGGGGTACGCAATGAGGTCGGGCTTTTATAAGAGCTCGGGGTTATAGAATCTTTCTTGCTGCCTTCCTTCCACTCACGGTACACCTACTATCGTAATGGCTGGTGAAAAGGCTAGTTCAACTAGACCTGTAATCAAAGGCTTCCAAGACCTTACCACCGGAGTGAATGAGTGCAGCAAGGAAAGAAGCCTATAAGCTATGTAAGCTAATATGAGGAGAGCGCTTTCTCCCCGATGGCTTATCGAATGATCGCTTAGTATACGGTTAGGTAGGGAACATTCTATCCTCTCTTTTAATATCCCTCACATGACGTTTTCACTTGCACTTTAAGCTACGTCAAAAGGCGAAGAAAATTGGAAAGAATCAATGCCCGTAGCCTGTCGTTGTTTAGGAAAATAGCCTTTTCCTCTCCGATACCTAATGGCGAAAGAAGTAGTGAGTGCTTAAAAGAACTTCAATTAAATCCAATTCTTGGGGCTAGAATAGCTTCTGGAAGCAGCGAGAAAAGAGGGCCGGGTAGATCATGAAACGAGGGCTGAATAGCTGCTATTGGAATAGACCGGCTAGACGAGCCGTGCACCAAAGAAGATAAGATCCTGTACTACCCGGTAGGTATAACATACCATTAGAAGGGTGATAAAAAGGGTTCTTTTGTGCTGAAGAAGCGAGCTTTGATGCTTTTTCTCCTGCCCGCTGGAAATGGAACACACTAATACGGAAGGAAGGCCTTAACTCTTCTTTACCACTACGGAATATGGAAGAGACCAGCGGCGAAATAAAGGTTGTAATAGAAGCTATATTCATCATGCCCCTCGACTAGTCTCTAGTAGCGTGGTGTGAGGAGAAGGTGGACTAACTCACCATCTTAGGTTAGATAGGATGTCCTCCTTTGATGCTAGGGGGATGGATAGGCTCTGGGGCTGGTTAACTTGGCCCAGTTAAAACGAATTGTTTTCGGCAGAAAGATGCGTGACCTCGGGTCGGCCAAAGCTTTCAACGGCTTATCAGCTTCGTAGGTGCCCGCTTGCTAACGATGAGACCAATTCAAGAACCAAAACAACTGGTTCCAACCGAGAATGTATTAGATTAGTTTCATACTTACTTGCTTCGTAGAGTGGAATTCATTCCAATCCGGCGACATTCTTTAAAGGCCGGGTCCAAGCGAAAAGTCACTTCCCCGAAAAACTTGGTCTCGTTAGTCATTTCATTTCCTCTATTCCCTTAAGGCCAAAAGTGAATGGATTAAGTCTTTCCGGAGGTAGAACTTACGGGAGGAGGTGCAGAATAGTTATCGAAATCCTAGCCCGGGAACACAAGACCTAGCCACTCTATTTCCAGCTTCGCGAGACAGTGCCATCCCAAGTCAAGCGCTAGAAGAAAGGAAAATGAGAGAACCGTCAGCAGCCGCATCAGCAGTTCGCGTTGACGGCGTTAACAGAATCTGATAAGAAGAGCTTAACGCAGCTCGACCCTCGGGCTCAGGAAGTACGGTCAGATTCATAGGACCGAGACTATATAAGCTCATATCGGCTAAGCCAACTAATAGGCCAAGAGCGAACCCTCTTTCTTTTCCGGTTTTTCGGTTAAAGGAAAGGCACGGCATAAAGCCCTTCATACTCTAAAACCGTGATAGGTGCCGGCGAAGACGATGTTCATTGATCAGCTATTTTCCGGTTGAAAAGGAAAGCATTCAAGACTGATCCGAGAAAAGCCCTCAGGAAATGTCTGGAAATGTATCCTGGGATAGAACATCTCGCTGGATTAATCGATCAGGTACAACACACCTAAGACCTAAGTATTTCGTTCTTAATGCATAGACTTCACGCAATGACTATTTCTTATCTGAAGATATGGCTGCTAACGTCACCGACGATATTCGGAATATTTGTCTTTTGTGCTGGCATTGACGGCTTAACGTTCTTACCACGTTGAGGAGGGTTGAATCAATTTTGTACGAAAAAAGCATTCTTATGAACGGCAGCTAAGGAATGGAATAATGAAGAGAAGAAAGAAGGGCAATCTACGAATTCAGAAACGAAAGCAAAGACATCTCCGAATGAACTCCGACAGTACGATTGAGTTCAAGATCAAAATATCCCACCGCGATAGAAGGCAAAAAAGAAAGACTTCCTTCTTGCATTACGATTGAAAAGTTGTAAGTGACCTTCCCCATGCACCTATTATCCCAAGATCAGGTTACAAAGCTGCCCCTTCTCTAACCACTAAAGGCTGTTCACGAGAAAGTCAGAAGGTCATAGAGATTCTTTTCCTCTACAGCCCAGTCTTCTAACTATCCAAACTGGATGAATCCGAGATGAGTCCCTGGTTTTGGGGTTCCGAGGTCAACCCCTTTGTAGGTTAGGTTCTTAGTCGATACAGACTTTCCGGTTCAAAAAATGCGTTATTTAGCACGTTTCCAGACCCAGCAATGGTTCCCTCAAGGGTCCTAAGATGGCGATACAGTCCACGAAAATGTCCTTTGAGACAGGATCCTTTGTTGACCATCGACCGGTTGCCACAAGATCAGAAGATCCGGAGTTGTCCTATCCCATGGCTGATTGGTGCACCTATTGACTCTTCCTTCAGCCGATATAAACAGCTCCATATTAGCGAATTGCCTCTGACTACTCTTTTTATACGCCATTCTTCGAATCTCGAAAGAGGCTACGCCCCTCCTTGCCTAAGAGTTCTTGCTTCAAGTTAACTTGCCTTGCTAATGGTTGGAAGTCTTACTGCTATTGTCGGTCCTAGCAATCGGCTGCCTAGTTGTAGGCTTACTTTCGCTCCTCTACCCGTCTACCTTTTCGGCTTAGGCCTATGGGTTTAGAAAGCGAGAGTTCTTTCGTAGAGCTCAGAAGGCGACAAAGCGTATCCTCTACTCGCCTGACCGAAGAGAAGTCCTTTTTCAAGTCCTAGTCTTGAGGTGTCCCATTGGCTTTCTTCAAACCTCTTCCTATTCATGATAAGGAAGCGCCGACTGAGAAGGCCTAGGGCAGTTCTTACTTTCTAGTTCTGCGGCTAAACGGGGAAGACAGCTAACAACTCTCGGGCTATCTGATAGCTACCATTCATTTATCGAAAAGGCCACCAGGGCTAACGAAGTCCCACTGAGCGAAGAAAAGGAACGAAGGAGAGCGACCGTAGCTTCAGTTTCGATTAAAAGTGAAAGATTAGCAACTGTTTCAACATGCATACGTACGAGTCGAGGGGCTAGCTTCCCTTTGCACTCTTCCATATCCATATGAGCCGCAGCAGGACTAGTTAAACTATATCGTTCCTGGAGGGAGAGAGTTATTCCTTTCTACAGTTCTATTATTATTCCACTGCTTACGAGCGAACAGCTTTTGCTTGAAACTTGTATGCTGGATTGCAAGTCCTTAGACTAGTGGATTGAAACCTACTTAGTTCACTAAATCCCGGATTTATTCTGCCCAAGCTTAGTGAATCAGATTCATATGACGACTTCGTTAAACCGCTTAGAAAGAGCGAGGGATTCTTCCTTCCGTAGAGAAACTGCTTATGAATGGCCCGCACGGACAGCTCGACTCTTTCCTTTTCGGGGCTAAGATGGGTAAATCCTTGTCGAACAGTTAAACCAGCTAAATCCTGCATTTCATAGCTGTAGGATTCTAGTAGAAGAGAGGGTGTGGACTTCTATGCTTTGCTGAATCCGTGCTATTGGTTAGAGATCTCCGGTAATACTCCAATCTGTGCTATTGGTAGGTTTGATATGGCTTAAGGAAGCTACTGAGCTAATTCATCTCCTAAGACCAAAGGAAGGTTTAGAGTAAGTGCTTTCCTAGATTCTTAAACCATTGAGTAACCCGCAGGCTCAGAGAGAGCCAGCTGGGGTTGACCCATGGCCTTGTTTGATTTGTCCTGGTTCAATCATTCAGTTGAGAGGGAATTGCCTCTTTTGAAGACACCTTATAATCACCCTTTCTCTTTCTGAAAGGACAGGCCTTTCTATACGATTGGAGATATCCCGCTAGGGAACGAAGAGAGCTGCTAACTCTAGAACTCGTTCTTTTTTACCCCTTGTGATAAATCACCCTAGATGGGCTTTTGAGGATTCCGGGGAAGCTGATAGAGCAGAGGCTTACTCTTGAGTAAAGGGAGATCGCTCTAAAGGAAAGGTAGGCTCTTAGGCTAGAGACACCTTCGGAGGTGGAAGAGTTGCCTATTCTGTTTATGAATGGGAATAACAAACCCGGAACATGAACTCCATTTTTTAACATGTAAATCGATAGATGAAGACCAGACAAAGCCCACTTCTCAACCGAGACTTGGGTGAT